TTTTTTATTGACCTCCTACTTCCTTTAATCCGCGGGAGGTCAAAATTACACTAAAATAATTGAGCAGCAACCTAAATTTGACCTCCCGCGATTAACAAGAGAATCACGCCCTGTAGGATTTGAACCTACGACATCGGGTTTTGGAGACCCACGTTCTACCGAACTGAACTAAGAGCGCTTTATTATCACAATAAATATTTTGTAACCCCAATTTATCTTGCATATATATATACTATAAAACATATATATATACTATAAAAAATAAAAATTAAATATTTATTTAATTATGTATTGTATGTACAATTTTATTAATTGATCTCAATTGATCCCTCGTTACTGCTCAGAAGATAAGTAATAGGTAGGGATGACAGGATTTGAACCCGTGACATTTTGTACCCAAAACAAACGCGCTACCAAACTGCGCTACATCCCTTTCAATTGGTCTACAGTGTCATTGTAGAGAATCCCTGTCTTGTTTTCCACATCTTTATTTCCTACATTGATATACACAAACTATCTTATCATTTCTTCCTTCTTCCTTTTGGTCTCATATATCATATAACAAACATATAATATGGTAAAAGACTTATATAAAGTATGAAATAAATATGAAATCTACCACAAAAAATTAATATTTTTTAGGAATTTAAGGCGGAAATGGACGTATTTTTTTCTTTTAATAAATATCAATTTTGTACATTTCAATTTGAATTAGGAACGCCGCGTACAAGTGGTAAGTCATTAACTACATATACACATCCGGTCATATATGTATTACCATTATGTATTACAAATTACAATAAAATTACAATAACGAATACAGAAAGAGGAGTTTTTAAAATGCGAGATCTAAAAACATATCTCTCCGTGGCACCGGTAGTAAGTACTCTATGGTTCGGGTCTTTAGCAGGTTTATTGATAGAGATCAATCGTTTTTTTCCGGATGCGTTGATATTCCCCTTTTTTTCATTCTAGCTATTGATATGGGAAGGGGAAGAAGATTAGAGATACAATCAAATATCTGTAACTAATCCCTACCCCTCCCTTCTTTTTTTCTTTGTTTTTTCTTTGTTTTTTCTTTTTTTACTTATTCTTTCTAAAAAAAAAAAACAAAGAAAAAGCGGTTTCACCCTCAGTGAAACTATGAACTCGGGCTCAGGCTCAAATTAAATTAATAATAGAATGGAAATGCGGTGGTTGGGGCAACAATATCATACAAGATACTTAACTGAAAATGAAATACTGTACGGCAATTTAAAATTATAAATATAGTTAGAAATCATTATATTACTTATTATTTATTACTATATTGATATTGATTGCAACAAAATATTTATTTCATAATTTGATTTCGAGTTACCTGCTTCTATTTTTGTGTCCTTTCTTCTTCCTTGCTTCGGGTCGGAAAATTAAAGAATTGAGTGAATCAAAAACCAAAGGAGGTTCATGGCTAAGGGTAAAGATGTCCGAGTAACGGTTATTTTGGAATGTACCAGTTGTGTTCGAAATCGTGTTAATAAGGAATCAATGGGCATTTCCAGATATATTACTCAAAAGAATCGACACAATACGCCTAGTCGATTGGAATTGAGAAAATTCTGTCCCTGTTGTTACAAACATACGATTCATGGGGAGATAAAGAAATAGATCGAACCGATCGCTCGTGTGTCAGTCTTCCAAGGAAGATGAAAAATTACATATTATATATAACAATATATATAATTTATTTTAATTTTTTAAAATTTATTTAAATAGAAACAAATAAATAGAAATTAAATAGAAAAAAATAAATAGAAACAAACCAAATCCTATTTCGATCGGATCAAAGATGATGTAGAATTAAGAAATAGGATTGGGATTTTCAGGATAAGGAATAAACAAACCATGGATAAATCCAAGCGAATCTTTCTTAAATCTAAGCGATCTTTTCGTAGGCGTTTGCCTCCGATCCAATCGGGGGATCGAATTGATTATAGAAACATGAGTTTAATTAGTCGATTTATTAGCGAACAAGGAAAAATATTATCTAGACGGGTGAATAGATTGACCTTAAAACAACAACGATTAATTACTATTGCTATAAAACAAGCTCGTATTTTATCTCCGTTACCTTTTCTTAATAATGAGAAACAATTTGAAAGAAGCGAGTCAACCGCTAGAGCTGCTGGTCTTAGAACCAGAAAAAAAATAGGTTGACTCTTCAATTGAATTGAATCAAAATAAAATTCCAATCCAAACTCAAATGCGGATTGACGTTTTTTTTTGTTCGAAAAATCGTAAAATCGAAATGTCCTGTCGTAAGAAAAAAAATGGGAGAAGAGGAATAAATATTTTTTATTTAACGTCTTTCTTCATTTTGATGACTTTATCATATTTTATCATACTAATTTCTACTCTACCTTCCCAGAGTTCATTCTCCAGGGAACTCCATTTAAACTATTCCAAAGGATTCCTTCCAATCTCTTTATTTTATGATCTCATTGGAAATCATATAAAGACAACTCTTATTTAATATAGCTATTTGTGCAAGTATTTTACGATTAAGAAGTAACTGTCTCTTGTACAGATTGTGTATAAATTTACTATAACTGAAGTATACTTTATTCTCGCGAATTACTGCATTTATCCGAGTGATCCACAACCGACGAAAATCTCTCTTTTGTCTACCTCTATCCCGATGAGCCGAAACCAAAGCTCTTATTTTCTGTTGAGTAATAGTACGAGTAAGTCTTGAATGAGCCCCTCGAAAGGTTGATGCAAATAAACGAATTTTTGTTCTACGTCTTCGAGCTATATACCCTCGTTTAATTCTGGTCATTGAATAAATGAAACTTTGATGAATAACTAATCGATTTCCTTTCTTTCAGTTATTCCCTTCCCGTATCCTAGTCTATTAATAACAAAACGGATTCTTCCAATGTATAAAATTTAAATTCCAATGGCTTTTGCTACTATAACCTTCCCGACCACGATTTTTTTTTTTTTTTTTCTAGGTGAAATGCCTAGAAAAAATTGTATTGATATTAGGTATCAAAAACACATAAAACATAAAAGTAGTAAATAGAAATGGATATAGTGGGTTCCATCGTTTCTATGGTTACTTCTTAAACGGTGAGGTCCTCTCTATACACCGGAGCCCTTCTTTCATTTAATCAATGTTATTGTTAACTTGTACAGTTCACACTCTTTGGCTCTACCCATAATTATCCAGTACGAGGTCTTTCACAATGAGATCCACTTATACAGTAACGGTATTTAATTATGAAGATTAGCTGAGTAGCTGACCCTGTTAGTCCGTTCTTGCAAGAGTAAGGCATAATTTTTCTGCTTTTTAAAATAGTATTTCCCCTGCTTAATGGATATCATTTGCTATCAATGGAGAATTCTTTCTCATCTTAAATTTAAAACGGAGTTGATTGGATTTGCACCAACGGAAACCATACATTTGATACCACAATAGAAGGATAGATCTTTTTGATTTTTAGATATTGAATGGAGTTCTTCCATTCTAGTCTATTCACTGGTACTGATCGTTGATACTGGATCAATTGTTTTCTTTCTTTTGTCCTAGCCCATGATCTGAACGAGTCGCACATACACCCTAGTACATGTTCCTCGTCGCTGAGGACATCCCCCAAGAGCGGGGGATTTCGTGACATTTCTGATTGGCTGTCTTGTGTTTCTAATAAGTTGTTTAATAGTTGGCATATTGAATCATATACATAATGGGCTGGTTTAGATCGATCTTAACCGGATGATTATGAATTATTTTTTTTCTATATTAATTATTTTATTTCTATATTAATAGATTAATGAATAGAATATTAAATCCGGTAAGAAGATAAAATCTCAAATCACCAATTCGTCTGAAATTTTTGTTATTTTTTCTTTTTTATTCAGTCGCTACAAGATCAACAATTCCATGAGCTTGGGCTTCTGTTGCTGACATAAAAACATCTCTTTCCATATCTTCGGATACAACCCATAAGGGTTTGCCTGTCCTTTGTACATAAACCCTTGTGACGGTTTCGCGCAGCTTCAAAAGTTCTTCCGCTTCCAAGATAAATTCTCCCGTCTGTGCCTCATAAAAAGAACTAGCAGGTTGATGGATCATTACCCTGATGATATAACATAATAAATGTTTATTCTATCTCGCATGATGATAAGGTGAAGAGATAAAGAATAATAAAATATATAATTGAACAACCGTACAGGCATCTTTTACGCATTGCATACGGCTCTATAATGGAATTCGTTTTTACCTTACTTAAATATCAAATAAATTAAATATAGGGTCTATCAGACTCGGGTTGGTAAATGATCCAATAACCACCCTTCTTTTTGTTTTTGGAGTAGTTCAAAAATACTATGATGGCTCCGTTGCTTTATATATTTATTTCGTCTGTTATTTAGCAATCCCAAAGTTTCTTTTTTTTTTTTCAAATAAAAAAACAAGATTTTTTTTATTTTCATATTCTTTCATAACCTAAATATTGTTAAGAGTCTCCCGGCGTGAAAACAAAAAAGTTTGTGACGCTGAAATAGGCCTCCCGATAGATTAGATAAAATCGGAAATACCTTTTATCTCATACTACTCTTTCGATACATAATTTAAGGGTTAAAAAAATTTATCATATCGAATTCGAAGTGCCATGCTATTATTACTTAATATTCATATTTCATATAGCGCGAAGGCATAGTCTTCTTTTTTCTCTCAAATCAAATAAAAAACTCATTGGCGCCAAGCGTGAGGGAATGCTAGACGTTTGGTAATTTCTCCTCCGACCAGAATAAAAGATCCCATTGAAGCGGCTAATCCCATGCATATTGTCTGTATATCTGGTCGCACAAATTGCATAGTATCATAAATAGCTACTCCGGGTATTACCCATCCGCCAGGAGAATTTATAAACAAATATAGATCTTTGGTATCATCCTCTATACTGAGATATACCATAAGACCAATAAGTTGATTCGAGATCTCGCTATCAACCCCTTGGCCTAAAAAAAGTAATCTTTCTCGATAAAGTCGGTTGATTGGGATAAAGTTGTATCCCTTAGAAACCGTACATGCACCTTTTGATGCATACGGTTCAACAAAAATAACGAAAAAAAAAAAAAAAAAGAATCAATGTGTAGATGTAGATTCTAGCGCTTTCTTTTATTTTTTTCATACCAGGCTTTTAACTTATAAAAAGGGGCTTTTCTTTCATTTTTCAAAAAAGATGGGTTTTGGCCTGTTTTGTTTATTTATAAAAAAAAATTACTAAATTTATCTAACTAACTTTTCATTGATGTATTGTTTCATCGAGATACAATCTCAATCGCGATGTAATTTTCTTGTTCCTGAATGGGCTTCTTCAATTTTTTTAGGTTTATGCTCTACTCCGAGTAAAGATCCGCCCGATTTGGATTTGCACATATATGACAAATGCCCCAATACCACGTCCTTTTGCTACGACTTCCTTTTTACAATTTATTTCATGTCTTACAACAGATATTCAATGCATTCATCATATTACTCGATTGATTAACAGTTTGAGATCACTTCTATTATAAATATATAAAGAAATAGAATATGATAGAAATAGTAATCATAAATAGATTTTTTACCGGTTTTTTCTAAACGGAGCCTGGATACTTCATTTTATTGGCCTAACCAAGATAACCATAAATTATTCTAATTGATAATATTAATCTGTATACCCTCCCGAAAAAATGGATCTAATTGAACTTCACGCTCCAAATTTTTGATAATTCAATCAATCTTTCTTGGGCGAAGGGGAGGATATCTCGATCGGGGAAGAGAATGGGGAAATACCATATGACCCAATATATCTGACAAGTCGCACTATACGTCAATCCACAATGCATCTTCCTCTCCAGGACTTCGAAAAGGTACTCTTGGAACACCAATAGGCATTAAATAAAAGAAAAATTAAGTACTATATCTCACTTTGATGTGAAAGCGTAACAATGGATTTAGTGTCCTACTAATATTGGCCTTTATCATATTTTATCCATAGATTGACTAAGTTTATAAAAAAAGATAAAGAAGACAAAAGAAAATTATTACAAATAAGTCCTTTGAATGATGAACAAATATATATATGCATTCACTCATATAAAATGGTATCAACTCCCCTACCATTGCGTATTGGTACTTATCGGGTGTAGAATAGATCTGCTTCTTTTTGTTCCTACGAACAAAATAGTTTCATTATTACTAAAAGTAATTGAAAAGAATCAAACAAATCAAACAAATATTAATTCTTTCCCCAAGATAATCCACTAAAAAGAGGGTCCACAGCATAGTTTTTTCCAATGCAATAAAGTTACATTGTGTCTATTTTTCATTGATAAAGGGGTATTTCCATGGGTTTGCCTTGGTATCGTGTTCATACCGTCGTATTGAATGATCCGGGTCGTTTGATTTCTGTCCATATAATGCATACAGCTCTGGTTGCTGGTTGGGCCGGTTCGATGGCTCTATACGAATTAGCAGTTTTTGATCCTTCTGATCCTGTTCTTGATCCAATGTGGAGACAGGGTATGTTCGTTATACCCTTCATGACTCGTTTAGGAATAACCAATTCATGGGGCGGTTGGAGTATCACAGGGGGTACTGTAACGAATCCGGGTATTTGGAGTTACGAAGGTGTGGCCGGGGCACATATTGTGTTTTCGGGCTTGTGCTTTTTGGCAGCTATCTGGCATTGGGTGTATTGGGATCTAGAAATATTTACTGATGAACGTACAGGAAAACCCTCTTTGGATTTGCCTAAGATCTTTGGAATTCATTTATTTCTATCAGGGGTGGCTTGCTTTGGTTTTGGTGCATTTCATGTAACAGGATTGTATGGTCCTGGAATATGGGTGTCCGATCCTTATGGACTAACTGGAAGGGTACAATCCGTAAATCCAGCGTGGGGTGTGGAGGGTTTTGATCCTTTTGTTCCGGGAGGAATAGCCTCTCATCATATTGCAGCAGGGACCTTGGGCATATTGGCGGGTCTATTCCATCTTAGTGTACGTCCACCTCAACGCCTATACAAAGGATTACGTATGGGAAATATTGAAACCGTCCTTTCCAGTAGTATTGCTGCTGTCTTTTTTGCTGCTTTTGTAGTTGCTGGAACTATGTGGTATGGTTCAGCAACTACCCCGATTGAATTATTTGGTCCCACTCGTTATCAATGGGATCAAGGATACTTCCAACAAGAAATATATCGAAGAATTGGTGCTGGGTTGGCTGAAAATCAAAGTTTATCTGAAGCTTGGTCTAAAATTCCCGAAAAACTAGCTTTTTATGATTACATCGGCAATAATCCGGCAAAGGGGGGGTTATTCAGAGCGGGCTCAATGGACAACGGGGATGGAATAGCTGTTGGGTGGTTAGGACATCCTATCTTTAGAGATAAAGAGGGGCGCGAACTTTTTGTACGTCGTATGCCTACTTTTTTTGAAACATTTCCGGTTGTTTTGGTAGACGGAGACGGAATTGTTAGAGCCGATGTTCCTTTTAGAAGGGCGGAATCTAAATATAGTGTCGAACAAGTAGGTGTAACTGTCGAGTTCTATGGCGGCGAACTCAACGGAGTCAGTTATAGCGATCCCGCTACTGTGAAAAAATATGCTAGACGTGCTCAATTGGGTGAGATTTTTGAATTAGATCGTGCTACTTTGAAATCCGATGGTGTTTTTCGTAGCAGTCCACGGGGTTGGTTTACTTTTGGACATGCTTCGTTTGCTTTGCTCTTCTTCTTCGGACACATTTGGCATGGTGCTAGAACCTTGTTTCGAGATGTTTTTGCTGGTATTGATCCAGATTTAGATGCTCAAGTGGAATTTGGAGCATTCCAAAAACTTGGAGATCCAACTACAAGAAGACAAGTAGTCTGATACAATATGCTTTGTTACTTTTCATTTTTATTTTCTTTTTGTGATTTTTAGATGGGGTACCAGATAAATCTTGATTTGAATCACTGCCTTTTCTTTGACTCTTGTTCTTTATTTATCCGGGAGACGATCCCAAATAAACAGGTATGGAAGCTATAATTGTAAACCACGATCGAATCTATGGAAGCATTGGTTTATACATTCCTTTTAGTCTCAACTCTAGGAATAATTTTTTTCGCTATCTTTTTTCGAGACCCGCCTAAAGTTCCAACTAAAAAGGTGAAATGATTTGTCATTATCTCAATTGAAGTACGGATCCTCCCAATATTGGGAGGATCCGTACTTCAACTAGTCCCCGTGTTCCTCGAATGGATCTCTTAGTTGTTGAGAGGGTTGCCCAAAAGCAGTATATAAGGCGTACCCAGTAAAACTTACAAGTAAACCAGATAAAAAGATGGCAACTAGGGTTGCTGTTTCCATGATTATATAGTTTTAAGACATTATAAAGTTTTAAGACCACAATGGATCTATGATAAGATCATTTATTTACAACAGAATGGTATACAAAGTCAACAGATCTTACTGAATATAAAATATTATGGCTACACAAACCGTTGAAGGTAGTTCTAGATCTGGCCGCCCAAAACGAACTAATGCGGGGAGTTTATTGAAACCATTGAATTCAGAATATGGTAAAGTAGCTCCTGGGTGGGGAACTACTCCTTTGATGGGTCTCGCAATGGCTCTATTCGCGATATTCCTATCTATTATTTTGGAGATTTATAATTCTTCCATTTTACTGGATGGAATTTCAATGAATTAGATTCACAAGAACCATTAACTGGCTTTTTCAATACAAAGTGAAGCGTTTAGGTTTCTCATTTTTATCCCATTCTATTTTGGTAGTTTGACCGTGGAATTTCTTTGTTTCTGTATTTCCGGAATATGAGTGTGTGACTTGGTATAAATGATCCTATGGATAGTACAGAGAATGGGTCTGTCATCTTGATAGAGATGGTTTTACTTCGTCGGATATTCATTCTAGTATCTGGAGCACGGAATATATGAAATAGATTACTATTAGAACTATGATTCATACTTAATAGTCAGACCTCGTGTCCGGACTTCAAAAAATTTTTTCAAAGAGTTAGAAGTTATAAATATTTTTATTCTTTCAAACTTTCGTTTATGCTTATTTTGATCAAAGGACAAAACAAAGGTTTCTTTGGTTTGGATTTTTAGTCATTATATCTATTCATTGAATAAGTGATGATCCAATGGTTCTTACTCAGGGAATTTTGGGACTTAGACTTTGTTTGAAAGGGTTTTATTGAATCATCGTGGTTTTAGTATGAATCTGAGGTTTTAATCAATTCATAGGGTCTTAACAAGAGAATTCCTATCAATAATAAAGAAAACAGCAGTAAAGCCGCATTACACATAAAGAACACCAAAGAAAATAGGTAAATAGAAGATTCAAGAGGCCTATAACAATCAATATATAGACGAATGAGCCGACTTGATTTTTGGCATTATAACCACAAAGAAGAGCTTTCGGATTTTTATTCTTTAGTATCTTCAAAAAAAAAAATGGAATCATAAATCATAGAATTAATAAATTTCAAACTTTATATTACACACATCCGTTAGAACTAGTATTTGGGTGTTTCTGTTTGAGCCGTACGAGATGAAATTTTCATATACGGTTCTCCGGGGGGGTCCCCTTGATTTACCTATCTCAATAAAATCTATGATTGGTTCGAAGAACGTCTTGAGATTCAGGCAATTGCCGATGATATAACTAGTAAATATGTTCCTCCTCACGTCAACATATTTTATTGTCTAGGGGGAATTACGCTTACTTGTTTTTTAGTACAAGTAGCTACCGGGTTTGCTATGACTTTTTATTATCGTCCGACCGTTACGGAGGCCTTTGCTTCTGTTCAATATATAATGACTGAAGTTAATTTTGGTTGGTTAATCCGATCAGTTCATCGATGGTCGGCAAGTATGATGGTCCTAATGATGATCCTGCACGTATTTCGCGTGTATCTCACCGGCGGCTTTAAAAAACCTCGTGAATTGACTTGGGTTACAGGTG